AATAAATATATTTTCTAACCCTCTCTTTAAAATGAAAAGTGTATGTTCCCTCGCGAATCTCAGCAATAACTTGTTCTGATTCCACATATTGATCATTTTGAACTAAAAGAAAACTTTTTGGTGGAATAGTCACGCTATGTATAATATCTTCGCTCTCAATAATTACAGATAAGTCTATATAACATAGAAAGGCAGGATGCCCGTGACGTGTACGTGTAGGATGAACCAAATCCTCATTGAATTTTATTTTTCCATTATAAGGGGCTCGTACATGTTCGGCAGTACCTCCTGTAAATACCCCGCCGGTATGAAAAGTTCTTAATGTTAGTTGAGTCCCCGGTTCGCCGATCGATTGACCCGCGATAATACCTACAGCTTCCCCCAATTCAACTAGGTCACCATGAGTGGGACTCCGACCATAACATAATCGACAGATCCAAGATGTACTCCGACAAGTAAAGGGAGTTCGAATAGATATTGATTGTGTTCCAAAGGTTATTAATCGATTGACAAGTCCAATCCCAAGATCTTGATTTCGAAAGGCGACACATCGGGAACCTATATATATATCGTCTGCTAAGACACGACCAATTAATGTTTGGATAAAAATTCTTTCTGACATCATCCGATTTTTATTTCGAGGACTCACAGAAATCCCTCGGATAGTGCCACAATCTGTTCTACGTACAACAATATGTTGAACTACTTCAACAAGTCGACGCGTAAGATATCCAGCATCTGATGTGCGTACAGCAGTATCTACAACTCCTTTACGGGCTCCATAGCAAGAAATAATATATTCTGTTAAAGACAGTCCTTCGCGTAAATTGCTTTGAATAGGTAAATCAATCATTTGTCCTTGGGGATCCGACATTAATCCTCTCATACCTACTAATTGATGTACTTGAGATGCATTTCCCCTAGCTCCCGAAAAAGACATCATATGGACTGGATTGAAGGGGTCCGTCATCCTAAAATTAGGATTCATTTCTTGTCGCAAATATTCACTTGTAGCATACCATATCTCAATAGATTGGCGTAATTTTTCTACCGCATGTACATTCCCATAATGATGGTGTTTTTCCAAAATCCAACTTTGTTGTTCAGCATCTTGGACAAGCCAGCCCTTAGAAGGTATCGTTAAAAGATCATCAATTCCTAATGAAATGGATGTAGCAGTGGCTTGCTGGAAACCCAGAGTCTTTACTTGATCTAGGATGTGTGATGTATATGCCATCCCGAAGTGATCTATTAATCGGCTAATAAGTCGTTTAATAGCAGTTCCATCTATCACTTTATTGTGAAATACCAGATTGGCCCGTTCCGCCATAAGTACCTCCATATTCTGCTGAATGGGATTCGACAATGAGTTTGAGTCAATGATTGCAAAACTTCCTTTTCTCGATCTTGATTTGCGTAGAATTTTAGGTCAGGAACTATGGTCCGAGTTGAATCGGAGAGGTCCGAATTCACACGGGTGTCCTAGAATTCCTTTTTTTTAATACCATATTATTAGGTATCATATGAACAGGCTTGAGAAAAACCTTGTATAGCTTCCTCGATTTCTCGATAAAAAGAAATATGACCAACTGTGGTTCGAATATATATACAAAAAGTTTCTTTTTTTACACTTCTTACTATTAGATAGTGTGCATAAATCTCATGATAGTTACCAAAAGATTCATAGTGAACTTCGATAGGAACTTCTCTTGAAGCAATAACGCGTTGATCTAATTGCCACCGAAGCCACAAAGGACTATCTAAATTGATTCTTTTCTGTCGATAAGCTCCAATTGCATCATAGGAATTGCAAAAAAAAGGTTCTTTCGTATACTTAGAGTTTGTTTCGTAAATTCTTTCATTTTGATAGTTTTTTCGATTACATGGATTATATCTGTTTGCACAAATACCTCGACGGGTGCCGCTCGTTAATACATAGAGTCCAATAAGCATATCTTGAGTCGGTACAGAAATGGGATCTCCAATAGCTGGAGATAAGAGATTCATATGAGAAAACATAAGTAAACGAGCCTCTGCTTGAGCCTCTAAAGATAAAGGCACATGAACAGCCATTTGATCCCCATCAAAGTCTGCATTGAACCCCTTACAAACTAATGGATGTAAACAAATAGTGCGCCCTTCCACTAAAATTGGTTGGAATGACTGTATGCCTAATCTATGTAGGGTAGGTGCTCTATTCAGTAATACGGGATGCCCCTGCATGACTTCTTGAAGGATTTCCCAGACAATCGGCTTTTTTTCACGAATTTGACTCTTAGCAACTCCTATGTTCGAAGCCAGATGTTGTCTAATTAAACCACGAATTACAAATGTCTGGAAGAGCTCTATTGCTATTTCGCGAGGCAATCCACAGCGATGTAATGAAAGTGAAGGTCCAACGACAATCACCGAGCGCCCCGAATAATCGACCCGTTTCCCAAGCAGAGTCTCGCGAAATCTTCCCTCTTTGCCTTCAATTACATCTGAAAATGACTTGTAA